CTTTATTTCTTCCATTAATATACACAAACTATCTTGCTATTTCTTCTTTTTGGTCTCATATAACATATACATATAACATATAGTAATAAAAGACTTATACTATATACGTATTAAATAAAGATGAAACCCGCCGTAAAGTAAAAAAAATCAAACTTTTTCGGGAATTCTCAAGTAGAAGTAAAAAGGGACTTATTTTTTTGTTTTAAGAAAAGGAATATCGACTATCTACTGTACTGAATCGTTGTACATTTCAATTTGAATTAGGGATTCTGCGTACAAATATAAGTGGTCAGTAGTTAACTACATATACACATCGGGTCATATATGTATTACCATTATTTATTACATTTTAGAATAAAATTACAATAAAAAGAAGGAGGATTTTCAATGCGAGATCTAAAAACATACCTCTCCGTGGCACCGGTAGTAAGTACTCTATGGTTCGGGTCTTTAGCGGGTTTATTGATAGAGATCAATCGTTTATTTCCGGATGCGTTGATATTTCCTTTTTTTTCATTCTAGTTAGTGAGATGGGGGGGAGTGAAGAAGATTAGAGATACAATCAAATATCTGTGACTAATCCCTCTCCTTCTCTTCTTTTTTTTTAAACGGAAATGTGATGGCTGTAGCAACAATATCATACAAGATACTTAAATGAAATACTGTACAGCGATTTATATTTATAAAGTCTAAATAGAGTCAGAAATCATTATAGTCCTTATTATTACTATAGTGATTATTGATTGATTGAAATTGAAACGAAATCTTTCATAATTTGATTTAGAGTTAGCAACTTTTCTTTTTTTTTTTTTTCGTTCCTTTCTTCTTCTTCCCTTCGGATTGGAAAATAGAAAAATGGAGTCAGTCAAAAACCCAAAGGAGGTTCATGGCCAAGGGTAAAGATGTCCGAGTAACGGTTATTTTGGAATGTACCGCTTGTGTTCGAAATCGTGTTAATAAAAAACCAATGGGCATTTCCAGATATATTACTCAAAAGAATCGACATAATACGCCCAGTCGATTAGAATTGAGAAAATTCTGTCCCTTTTGTTACAAACATACGATTCACAGTGAAATAAAGAAATAGATCGAACCGATCGCCTCCGTGTCCGCCTTCCAACCCAAGGAAGATGAAAAGCGACATGTTATATATAACATAACAATTTCTATAACATATATTAAATATAAACAAATCCTATTTATTAATTCGAAATCTTTTTTGATCGTTTTTGTTTTGATCCGATCGAAATATGAGTAGGATTTTCGGGATAAGGAATAAACAAACCATGGATAAATCCAAGCGATTCTTTCTTAAATCCAAGCGATCTTTTCGTAGGCGTTTGCCCCCGATCCAATCGGGGGATCGAATTGATTATCGAAACATGAGTTTAATTAGTCGATTTATTAGTGAACAAGGAAAAATATTATCTAGACGGGTGAATAGATTGACTTTAAAACAACAACGATTAATTACCGTTGCTATAAAACAAGCTCGTATTTTATCTTCGTTACCTTTTCTTAATAATGAGAAACAATTTGAAAGAAGCGAGTCGACCACTAGAACTACAGGTCTGAGAACTAAAAATAAATAATTCTTCAATTGAATCAAATTCCAATCCGAACTCAAACGCGAATTTACGTTTTGTTCGAAAAATATGAGAATCCGGATTTGATTATTTGATTATCGTGTCGTAAGAAAAAAAAGAATTGGGAAAGAAGAATAAATATTTTTTTATTGAACGTGTTTGTTCATTTTGATAACTTTCTCATAGGATGATATTTTATCATACTAATTTCTACTCTACCTTCCCGGAGTTCATTCTCCAGGGAACTCCATTTAAAATAAAACATTCCAACGGATTCCTTCCAATCTCCTTATTTTATGATCTCATTAGAAATCATATAAAAACAATTCCTATTGAATATAGCTATTTGTGCAAGTATTTTACGATTAAGAAGCAACTGTCCCTTGTACAGATTGTGTATTAGTCTACTATAACTATAGTATACATTATTGTCTCGACTTACTGCATTTATCCGAGTGATCCACAAACGCCGAAAATCTCTCTTTTGCCTATCTCTATCCCGATGAGCTGAAACCAAAGCTCTTATTTTCTGTTGGGTAATAGTCCGAGTAAGTCTTGAATGAGCCCCTCGAAAGCTTGAGGCAAATAAACGAATTTTTGTTCTACGTCTTCGAGCTATATATCCGCGTTTAATTCTGGTCATTGAATAAATGAAACTTTGATGAATAACTAAGTGATTTCTTTTCGTTCAGTTATTTCCTTCCCCTTTCCTAGTCTATTAATAACAAAACGGATTCTTCCAATGTATAAAAAAAAAAATTCCAATGGCTTTTGCTACTATAACCTTCCCGACCACGATTTTTTTTATAGGCTTTCGCCGCGAAATAAGAAATTTTTTTGATACTAAATATCAAAAAAACATAGTAAATAAAAAAGTAAATCAAAAAGTAGTAAATATAAATGGGTATAGTGGGTTCCATCGTTTCTATGGTTTCTTCTTAAACGGTGAGGTCCTCTCTATACACCGGAGCCCCTTCTTTCATTTAATGAATGTTATTGTTAACTTGTACAGTTCACACTTTTTGGCTCTACCCATAATTATCTAGTAATAGGTCTTTCACAACGAAACCCACCGATACAGTAACGGTATTTAATTATGAAGATTAGCTGAGTAGCTGACCCTGTTAGTCCGTTCTTGCAAGAGTCAAGAATAAGGGCATAACCTTTCTGCTTTTTAAATAGGATTTCCCTGCTTAATGGATAAAATTTTCTACCAATGGGGAATTCTTTCTCGTCTTAAATAAAAAATTGAAATGATTGGATTTAGCACCAATGAAAACCATAAATTTGATAACACAATAGAAAGATAGGATAGATCTTTTTTTTTTTAGATTTACCTTTTTTAGTTTTAGATAGTGAATGGACTTCTTTCATTCTATCCTATTCATTGGTACTGATCGCCAATACTGGATCAATTTTTTCTTTCTTTTTTTTGGCCTAGCACATTATCTGAACGAGTCGCACATACACCCTAGTACACGTTCCTCGTCGCTGAGGACATCCCTTAAGAGCAGGAGATTTCGTGACATTTTTGATTGACTGTCTTGTGTTTCTAATAAGTTGTTTAATAGTTGGCATGTTGAATCATATACATAATGAGCTGGTTTAGATCGATCCTAACCGGATGATTATGAATCATTTATATATTAATAGATGAATTATTAATTAATAGAATATTAAACCCGGTAAGACGATAAAATCGCAAATCCGGGATTTGCGTGAAATCCCTGTTCTATTAGTTTTTGTTATTTTTTAACCGCTACACGATCAACAATTCCATGAGCTTGGGCTTCTGTTGCTGACATAAAAATATCCCTTTCCATGTCTTCGGAAACAACCCATAAAGGTTTGCCTGTTCTTTGTACATAAACCCTTGTGATGGTTTCGCGCAGCTTCAGTAGTTCTTCCGCTTCCAGGACAAATTCTCCCGTCTGTGCCTCATAAAAACCACTAGCAGGTTGATGCATCATTACCCTGATAATATAACATAATAGATAGTTCCTCCATCTTGCATGATGAAAGTCGAAGAGATAAAGAATAATAAAAAAAATAGTACGAAAAAAAAGATAGAATTGAACAACCGTACAGGCATCTTTTGCGCATTGCATACGGCTCTACAATGGAATTCACTTTTCCTTTTTTTTTACCTTACATCGAAGAAATAGGCAAAAAAAATAAATATATATGTTGTATATTTATGTTCTATTTTATTATATATTTATGTCATATATTGTAGGGTCTATCAGATTCATATAGGTAAATGATCCACTAACCACCCTTCCTTTTGGAGTAGTTAAAAAATACTATGATGGCTCCGTTGCTTTATTATTTCGTCTGTTATTTAGCAATCCCAAAGTTTCTTTTTTTTTTTTTTTCAAATAAATAATATTTTTTTTACTTATGTTTTTTTTTTTTATTTTCGTATTCTTTCATAACATAAATATTGTTATCTTCGGTGTGAAACCAAAAAAGTTTGTGACGCTGAAAAGGGTCTTCCGATAGATCCGATAAAATTGGAAATACCCTTTATCTCATACTACTCTTTCGATACATAATGTAAGTATTTTGAAAAAATTTTCTTTTTATATCGAATTCGAAGTGCCATGCTATTATTACTTAATTTAATATTCATATTTCCTATAGCGCGAAGGCATAGTCTTCTTTTTTTCTCTCAAATCAAATAAAAAACTCATTGGCGCCAAGCGTGAGGGAATGCTAGACGTTTGGTAATTTCTCCTCCGACCAGAATAAAAGATCCCATTGAAGCGGCTAATCCCATGCATACTGTCTGTATATCTGGTCGCACAAATTGCATAGCATCATAAATAGCTACTCCGGGTATTAGCCATCCGCCAGGAGAGTTTATAAACAAATACAGATCTTTGGTATCGTCATCCATACTGAGATATACCATAAGAGCAATAAGTTGATTCGAGATCTCGTTATCAATCGGTTGGCCTAAAAAAAGTAATCTTTCTCGATAAAGTCGGTTGATTGGGATAAAATTGTATCCCTTAGGAACCGTACAGGCACCTTTTGATGCATACGGTTCAACACAAATTGCGAAAACAAACAAAGAATCAATGTGTAGATTCTAGCTTTCTTTCTTTTTTCATATTCATACCAGGCTCTTTTTAGCTTGTAATAAAGGGGAGCTTTTTCTTTCATGTTTCAAGAAAGATGAGTTTTGGCCTGTTTTAATTTATATATAAATATATAAATTAAAAACCTATAAATAAAAAAAAATTCACTAAACTTATCGGACTAACTTCTCATTGATGTATTGTTTCATCGAGATCCAATCCAAATCGCGATGTAATTTTCTTGTTCCTGAACGGTCTTTTTCAACTTTTTTTAGGTTTAGGCTCTACTCCGAATAAAGATCTGCCCGATTTGGATTTGCACATATAGGAC